CAGTTATTTTTATTTGTAGCGACTAAGCATTTAGTTCATTATAATGAAAAAAACAAAACTAAGAAGATGGTGTTTTCTTTGGGAACATCAGTTATAAGTGTAGTAAGAGTCAGAAGTTTTGGATAATGACTTTTTGCTCCGGATCCTTTTTTTATTCTACCTCTCTTCCTGATTAGGAATAAGCATCCCTCCATTGACAAGATAAAAAAGAATTTCTTTCTCCTTCCGAGAAATCCGGGAAATAAAAATAATTTTCTCCGTCCTTTTGACATATTCATATAAAGATAGAAAGACGATGAAGATAAGGATGGGATAAAAAGAATCCAATTTCTGAAAGCGGATTCTCATACATATTCGTGTAGAAAGATGAATAGGTACACTTCATTTAGTTCTAAATTCGTTATTTATTATTAAATACTTCACTTCTTCCTATTAAGATTATCTTAATATTCTTTCTATTTCTAATAGATAGACTTATCATAAGATATCTTTATAATTATAATTTAGAATTATAATAGGTACAAATAGGAAATCGAGGTACCCATTCTATGATAGATTTTAACCTTCCCTCTATTTTTGTTCCTTTAGTGGCCCTAGTCTTTCCGGCAATCGCAATGGCTTCTTTATCTCTTTATGTCCAAAGAAATAAGATTGTCTAAATATGATGGGACCAAATCTCATCAATTTATTTCAACACTGGATCATCATACAGATACTCTTTTAATGTAATATGGTAGGATATATGATATGTGGCCTTTCCAAAAACAAATGGAAGAGTTGTTTTGTTATGTATGCCGATGCATAATATACGCATTAATGCATGTATATGCGGTTATAGCTTAATAAATTAAATGATTAAATTCAAAATGATCATCAGCAAATCTTTTTTGAAAAATCTTTGAAATAGAAACTCAATGTATCTAACCAATTATTCCTAATGGTTCCCGTCGGAATGCTGCTAGTTGATGAAAGTTACTTCGGGATCAAGCAATAAAAGTCGAGTCAAATCCATTTGGGTTATTCTTTCAATTCCAATCAAATGCAACTGGATCTAGTATAGTATGAACTGGCGATCAGAATATATATGGATAGAACTTATAATGGGGTCTCGAAAAACAAGTAATTTTTGCTGGGCCTTTATCCTTTTTTTAGGTTCACTAGGATTCTTAGTAGTTGGAACTTCCAGTTATCTTGGTAAAAATCTTATATCCGTATTTCCGTCTCAGCAAATTATTTTTTTCCCACAAGGGATCGTGATGTCTTTCTATGGGATCGCAGGTCTATTCATTAGTTCTTATTTATGGTGCACAATTTCATGGAATGTAGGTAGTGGTTATGACCGATTTGATAGAAAAGAAGGGATAATGTCCCTTTTTCGTTGGGGATTTCCTGGAAGAAATCGTCGCATCTTCCTTCGTTTCTTTCTGAAAGATATCCAATCAATCAGAATGGAGGTGAGAGAAGGGCTTTTTACTCGTCGTGTCCTTTATATGGAAATAAGGGGCCAAGGAGCCATTCCCTTGACCCGTACTGATGAGAATTTGACTCCACGAGAAATTGAACAAAAAGCTGCCGAATTGGCCTATTTCTTGCGCGTACCTATTGAAGTATTTTGAAATGAACTAAAGAAAAAATCTCAGCATGAAAGAAGGAACTTAATACATCTAGAAATCAAAAGCAGGAGGACGTATGATGTATATGGATTAATAAAATCTAATATAACTAATCAAATAAAATCTATTTTAAAATAGATTAATAGATTAAGGATAAACTATTTGTACACAAAAACTGTTTTGTATACGCATACACATGGCGTCCAGCTTCACTCTTTTCTTTATACTAGTAACTAGTAAAAAAAAAAAAGGTCTAATACTACTAATACTAATAAGTATAGATTCATCAAATATCCTAACATGTGTTTTCTTTTCGTAAAACATAATTCCTATTTTTAGGCCTTTGAATTGATACCCTATCCCCGCGCTGCGGTTAGACAGTGAAATCTTTCAAATTCAAAATAGAAATAAAAGAATTAAAGGATCCGGTAAGGTTCGTCTTTAAATCCAAATTATATTTGTTAGTTCAAATGGGTTTTGAGTCTTCATCGAAAGGAAGAAATGAAGAGGAAATCGGTTACAATTTGCCTAATTGAGATCTCTGGAATATGGAAAGAATATTTACTTCTTTTTTTTTTTCATTTGAAAAGGGCCCTTCTTCTATGTTCTATTCTAGATTATTCTAGATCCAAATACTCAATTCTTACACAAAAACAAAAACAAAAATAGGAAAAGATCCATAGGTTCGATACCTTGTTCTTGTTAGAGTTATAGGCTCTTTTTTTTTATAATTTGTGCTTCATAGAAATATCAGTCAGATAGAATCGACGAATTAAACAGGTTCATTAAAAATTCACATCACGGATACAGAATGAAAAAAAAGAAAGCATTGGCTTCCCTCCCATATCTTGTGTCTATACTCTTTTTACCCTGGTGGGTTTCTCTCTCATTTAAGAAATGTCTAGAAACTTGGGTTCTTAATTGGTGGAATACCAGGCAATCCGAAATCCTTTTGAATGATATTCAAGAGAAAAATGTTCTAGAAAAATTTATGGAATTAGAAGAACTATTCCTGTTGGACGAGATGATAAAGGAATACTCGGAGACACATATGCAAAGACTTCGTATAGGAATGCACAAGGAAACAATACAATTGGTCCAAAGACACAATGAATATCATTTCCATATCATTTTGCATTTCTCTACAAATCTAATATGTTTCGCTATTCTAAGTGGTTATTTTTTTCTGCGTAATGAAGAACTTTTCATTCTAAATTCTTGGATTCAGGAATTTCTCTATAACTTAAGTGATACAATCAAAGCTTTTTCGATTCTTTTAGTTACTGATTTCTGGATCGGATTTCACTCGACCCATGGTTGGGAACTAATGATTGGTTCGATCTACAACGATTTTGGATTGGCTCAGAATGATCAGATTATATCTGGTCTTGTTTCCACTTTTCCAGTGATTCTAGATACAATTGTGAAATATTGGATCTTCCATTTTTTAAATCGTGTATCTCCTTCGCTTGTAGTAATTTATCATTCAATGAATGAATAATTCATTAGATCTTTTGATATCAATCAAATCAGAATCTTTCTTCGTGTATAAATAAATCATTTTTAATCTTACTTATTCTTTATACTTCTACCTTTTCGATTCAAGGTATTCATACTATATTCCACCAGTACAATTCTTTCAGTACAATCAATACAATGGCAAACTTGTGGATAGGGAATTCTACTAGCTTACCTATCAAATTTATTGTAGAAATTCCGAGGATCAATGATTGGACCATGCAAAATAGAAAGACTTTTTCTTGGGTAAAAAAACAGATGACTCGATCCATTTATGTATCGATCATGATATATGTAATAACTCGAGCATCTATTTCAAACGCATATCCCATTTTTGCGCAGCAGGGTTATGAAAATCCACGAGAAGCAACTGGGCGAATTGTATGTGCCAATTGCCATTTAGCTAATAAGCCCGTGGATATTGAAGTTCCACAAGCTGTGCTTCCTGATACTGTATTTGAAGCAGTTGTTCAAATTCCTTATGATATGCAACTGAAACAAGTTCTTGCTAATGGTAAAAAGGGAGCTTTGAATGTAGGAGCTGTTCTTATTTTACCCGAGGGATTCGAATTAGCCCCCCCCGATCGTATTTCTCCCGAAATGAAAGAAAAGATGGGTAATCTTTCTTTTCAGTGTTATCGTCCTAATAAAAGAAATATTCTTGTGATAGGTCCTGTTCCCGGTCAGAAATATAGTGAAATCGTCTTTCCTATTCTTTCCCCCGACCCTGCTACGAAAAAAGACGTTCACTTCTTAAAATATCCCATATATGTAGGTGGGAACAGGGGAAGGGGTCAGATTTATCCTGATGGTAGCAAGAGTAACAATACAGTTTATAATGCTACATCTGCTGGTATAGTAAGCAGAATAGTACGTAAAGAAAAGGGGGGATATGAAATAACCATAGTTGATGCATCAGAAGGACGTCAAGTGGTTGATATTTTACCTCCAGGACCAGAACTTCTTGTTTCAGAAGGTGAATCCATCAAGCTTGATCAACCATTAACAAGTAATCCAAATGTAGGAGGTTTTGGTCAGGGAGACGCAGAAATAGTGCTTCAAGATCCATTACGAGTCCAAGGTCTTCTATTCTTCTTGGCATCTGTGATTTTGGCACAAATATTTTTGGTTCTGAAAAAGAAACAGTTTGAAAAGGTTCAGTTGTACGAAATGAATTTCTAGATCTAGAGATTCCTTTTTATTAAAATAAAGTTGGTAAAAGTGCCAAATTCTTGTTGATCAATAGAATTATATATGATTCAAAAAATTCTATAAGTCTTTTCTTTGTTTGTTTTTTTTTTTTTTTACTCTTTTTTATTTTGCGGAATGTCTGAAACTCATTACTTGATATACCATTCCTAATGATAGAAAATAAGCATAAAAATACAAAGGAATAGAATACAAGGAAAGGACGGGAAAAAGGAAAGGAAAAAGATTTTCTAGAAAGTATTCTTAGTCTTCCTAATTGTTTATTCGATTAGATACAAGACGACACAAGAAAATCCTTTTCTTGTGTCGTCTTGTATCGAAAGAATCATGATTTTTTCTCCTGTTTGCCAAAGATTCTTATTCCTTGTTTTATTTTCCGGGTATAATTGAACAAATAGAACTTCTTCAATTCACTTCAACTTCTAACTTAGGAAAATAATTCAAAGACTTCTCTTGTTTTGTTTCGGATGAAAAGCGGATTCTATCTTTACGCATATCCAAATCTTTCTTTATTATCTGATTACAGTTTTCTTTTTTTTTTTTTTTATTTCTATATTCTTTCTATATAGAATATAGAAATATATAGAATATAGAAATATAGTTTGTTTTTTCTTTTTTTACTCAACTATTTCTAATAAATTAAAACAAATAAGAAAAAGA